ATTGTGTGCCCATCGGGAACGAAAAAAATCGGAATTTGCCCCTCCCGCCTGTCGCACGTACCTATCAATAGTTGTTGAAAGGATTCCCTCAAAAAAGGAAGAAGGACAAACAAGCAAGAAGGAATTTGAGACGAAACTCCTGGCGGTAAATGAAAACAAACGATGAGGGATTCCTCGAGAAGTTAACAACTATTCTTCGCATCGAGTGATTATGGATTATTTGAGGAAAAATGGATTTGATACATACACGAGGAAGGTTCTGGGAGCAATACCAGTTATGAAGCTCTTTCGAACCAGGAGCCGTGTGAGGTGAGAATTTCACGCACGGTTCTGAATGAGCGGAAAGATCGAAAATCTTCTTTTCGACTCTGACTCTCCTACACCAGTCGTTGCTTTTTTCTCCGTTACCTCTAAAGTAGCAGCTCCAGCTTTATTTACACGACTCTTCGGTCTAATTTTCCCATACTTATCTAATGAGTGGCATATCGCGGTGGGATTATTAGCTACTTTTAGCATGATATTAGGAAATCTAATTGCCGTTACTCAAAGAAGCGTAAAACGTATGCTAGCTTATCCCTCTATAAGCCAAATTGGATATATCATGATTGGGGTACTTGCTGCAGACTCGGAAAACGGTTACGCAAGTATGATAACTTATACGTTTATTTATATACTCATGAATTTGGGAACTTTTGCTCGTATCATCCCATTTGGTTTACGAACCGGAACTGATAATATCAGGGATTACGCAGGATTATATATGAAGGATCCTGTCCTAACATTCTCTCCGGTTTTACGTTCACCATCCCTAGGGGGTATCCCTCCGTCATCCGGTTTTTTTGGTAAACTCTATCTCTTTTGGCATGGATGGAAAGCTGGTTCGTACCCATCAGTTCCGGTGGCGCTTGTCACAAGTGTCATTTCCATCTATTATTATCTAAAAATAATTAAATTAATGTTCACTGGGAAGAATGGGAAGAGCGACACACCCATAACTTATAGACAAAATTCATTAGTTTCTCCATCAATTTCAATTTCGAAAAGTTCTCTTGAAATAGCTATGATCATTCGTGCACTAGCATCAACCCTATCGGGTATATTCATAGATCCCATTATCGAAATCACACGGAATACCTTCTTTTAGACCCACTTCGAATTGTGATACAAAACTTCTTTTCTTTCCCAAATATTTGTATTAAAAGCTGGTTCTGCTATCCCTACTAGTCCGTCTATGCAACTTACGAAATAGTTATATCTTCTTCGGGAATTGATCCTGGCATTCTCCTATCTAGCTTGTACTTGTCTCTTCGCACCCAAAATCACTTGCTAGGAAAATGATCCCCTGTCTATTCCGGAGGAGATATAAGTATTTCCGCGCAGTGCACAGCTGGAGTTCGCAGTAACAACCCACGCCGT